GTCCCTGTAGCTTATAATAAAGCATGACACTGAAGATGTCAAGACGGCTGTAACACGCACCCAAGGACAAAAGACTTAGTCCTAACCTTACTGTTGGTTTTTGCTAGATATATACATGCGAGTATCCGCGCACCAGTGTAGATGCCCTAAGTACCTTACCAAGGTAGACAGGAGCGGGTATCAGGCTCACCACAACCGTAGCCCAAGACGCCTTGCACTTGCCACACCCCCACGGGTTCTCAGCAGTAGTTAACATTAAGCAATGAGTGAAAACTTGACTTAGTCATAGCAATTTAGGGTCGGTAAATCCTGTGCCAGCAACCGCGGTCATACAGGAGACCCAAATCAACTTTATAACGGCGTAAAGAGTGGTCACATGCTATCCTAATAACTAAGATTAAAAAGTAACTGAGCTGTCATAAGCCAAAGTTACTCATAAGGCCTCTACCCTAAAGAAGATCTTAGCCAAACGATTAATTGAACTCCACGAAAGCCAGGGCCCAAACTGGGATTAGATACCCCACTATGCCTGGCCCTAAATCTTGATACTCGATATTACATGAGTGTCCGCCCGAGAACTACGAGCACAAACGCTTAAAACTCTAAGGACTTGGCGGTGCTCCAAACCCACCTAGAGGAGCCTGTTCTAGAATCGATGATCCACGATACACCTTACCATTCCTAGCCAAAGCAGCCTATATACCGCCGTCGCCAGCCCACCCCGCCTGAGGGGACAGAAGTGGGCGCAATAGTCTAACCCCACTAATAAGACAGGTCAAGGTATAGCCTATGGAATGGGAGCAATGGGCTACATTTTCTAGATTAGAACATCACGGCAAAGGGGCGTGAAACCGCCCCTCGAAGGCGGATTTAGCAGTAAAGTGGGATAAGAAAGCCCTCTTAAAGCCGGCTCTGGAGCACGTACATACCGCCCGTCACCCTCCTCGCAAGCGATATTCCCTAATAAATAATAAGTGTATAAGCTAAAGATGAGGTAAGTCGTAACAAGGTAAGTGTACCGGAAGGTGCACTTAGAATACCAAGACGTAGCTTTAATGAAAGCATTCAGCTTACACCTGAAAGATACCTGTTCGCACCAGGTCGTCTTGATGCCAAACTCTAGCCCAAAATACATTGACCTGGAATAACAAAGCTACTGAAAAACTTAACTAAAGCATTTACTAGTCCCAGTATAGGCGATAGAAAAGACACCAATGGAGCGATAGAGACTACGTACCGTAAGGGAAAGATGAAATAGGAATGAAATAACTAAGCTAAAAACAGCAAAGATCAGCCCTTGTACCTTTTGCATCATGGTCTAGCAAGAAAAACCAAGCAAAATGAATTGAAGTATGCCACCCCGAAACCCAAGCGAGCTACCTGTGAGCAGCTATTATTGAGCGAACCCGTCTCTGTTGCAAAAGAGTGGGATGACTTGCCGGTAGAGGTGAAAAGCCAATCGAGCTGGGTGATAGCTGGTTGCCTGTGAAACGAATCTAAGTTCACTCTTAATTCTTCTCCAAGGAAACTTAACAGAACCCTAATGAAGCGAATTAAGGGCTATTTAAAGGGGGTACAGCTCCTTTAAAAAAGAATACAATCTCTACGAGCGGATAAATAATTAACTCAAAACTTATTGTGGGCCCTAAAGCAGCCATCAACAAAGAGTGCGTCAAAGCTCCTCATCACAAAAATATAAGAACAATATGACTCCCTCATCATTAACAGGCTAACCTATGACTCAATAGGAGAATTAATGCTAGAATGAGTAACCAGGGGACCTCCCCTCTAACGACGCAAGCTTACATCATTACATTATTAACAAATATCCAATATACGACTAATCCAACAAGAATTAGTATAAATCATATTGTTAACCCGACACAGGCGCGTCGATTAAGAAAGATTGAAACCTGTAAAAGGAACTAGGCAAACCCAAGGCCCGACTGTTTACCAAAAACATAGCCTTCAGCAAACCACCAGCAAGTATTGAAGGTGATGCCTGCCCGGTGACCAAATGGTTCAACGGCCGCGGTATCCTAACCGTGCAAAGGTAGCGCAATCAATTGTCTCGTAAATCGAGACTAGTATGAATGGCTAAACGAGGTCTTAACTGTCTCTTACAGGTAATCGGTGAAATTGATCTCCCTGTACAAAAGCAGGGATAACCCCATAAGACGAGAAGACCCTGTGGAACTTCAAAATAAGCAGCCACTCCTAACTTACATTCAATCCTACCAGGTTCACTTACTAATAGGACGCTGGCATGCATTTTTTGGTTGGGGCGACCTTGGAGAAAAACAAATCCTCCAAAAACTGGACCATCCCTCCAGACTGAGAGCCACTTCTCAACGTGCGAATAGCACCCAGACCCAATATAATTGATCAATGGACCAAGCTACCCCAGGGATAACAGCGCAATCCCCTCCGAGAGTCCGTATCGACGAGGGGGTTTACGACCTCGATGTTGGATCAGGACATCCTAGTGGTGCAGCAGCTACTAAGGGTTCGTTTGTTCAACGATTAACAGTCCTACGTGATCTGAGTTCAGACCGGAGCAATCCAGGTCGGTTTCTATCTATGATGAACTCTTCCCAGTACGAAAGGATAGGAAAAGTGAGGCCAATACCACAGGCAAGCCTTCGCCTTAAGTAATGAAACCAACTCAATTACGAAAGGCTATCACTACACACCACATCCTAGAAAAGGACCAGCTAGCGTGGCAGAGCTCGGCAAATGCAAAAGGCTTAAGTCCTTTAAATCAGAGGTTCAAATCCTCTCCCTAGCTGACCCATACACACCAGCCCAATGGCCAATTACCCTATTTTAATTAACCTCACAATAGCCATCTCCTATGCCCTACCAATCCTAATCGCAGTAGCCTTTCTAACCCTAGTGGAGCGCAAAATCCTAAGCTACATGCAAGGCCGCAAAGGGCCCAACATTGTCGGTCCATTCGGCCTACTTCAGCCCATAGCAGATGGAGTAAAGCTCTTCATTAAAGAACCAATCCGCCCATCAACATCATCCCCAATCCTATTCATTATAACCCCAATTCTTGCCCTACTACTCGCAATCTCAATTTGGACCCCACTCCCCCTACCATTCTCCCTTGCAGACCTAAACCTAGGCATACTATTTCTCCTGACCATATCCAGCCTAGCTGTATACTCCATCCTGTGATCAGGCTGAGCTTCAAACTCAAAATACGCTCTAATTGGAGCTCTCCGAGCAGTAGCCCAAACCATTTCTTATGAAGTCACCCTAGCAATTATCCTTCTTTCCATCATCCTCCTTACCGGCAACTACACCCTCAGCACCCTCGCAGTCGCCCAAGAACCACTCTACCTAGTATTCTCCTGCTGACCTCTAGCCATGATATGATATGTATCAACACTCGCCGAAACAAACCGTGCCCCATTCGATTTAACCGAAGGAGAATCAGAACTAGTCTCAGGATTTAATGTGGAATATGCAGCAGGTCCATTTGCCCTATTTTTTCTAGCAGAGTACGCTAACATTATACTAATAAACACACTAACCGTTATCCTATTCCTAAACCCAAGCCTCTTTAACCTCCCCCAAGAACTATTCCCAGTAGTTCTAGCCACAAAAGTTTTACTGCTCTCCGCAGGGTTCTTATGAATTCGTGCCTCCTACCCACGATTCCGATATGACCAACTAATGCACCTACTATGAAAAAACTTCCTCCCACTAACACTGGCCCTTTGCCTATGACACATTAGCATACCTATCTCATACGCAGGCCTACCCCCCTACATAAGGCACGCAAAGGAAATGTGCCTGAAAACTAAGGGTCACTATGATAAAGTGAACATAGAGGTATACCAACCCTCTCATTTCCTACAAACTTAGAAAAACAGGACTTGAACCTGTACTAAAGGGATCAAAACCCTCTATACTCCCATTATATTATTTTCTAGTAGGGTCAGCTAAACAAGCTATCGGGCCCATACCCCGAAAATGATGGTGCAACCCCTTCCCCTGCTAATGAACCCCCAAGCAAAGCTAATCTTTATCACCAGCCTAATACTAGGCACCACCATTACAATCTCGAGCAACCACTGAGCCATGGCCTGGGCCGGCCTTGAAATCAACACACTAGCGATTTTGCCCCTGATCTCAAAATCCCATCACCCCCGCTCTATTGAAGCCGCAACCAAATACTTTTTAGTCCAAGCCGCCGCTTCAGCTATAATCCTCTTTTCAAGCATAACTAACGCATGGCATACAGGACAATGGGACATCCACCAACTATCCCACCCAATAGCATGCCTAATCCTAACAACAGCCATCGCAATGAAACTTGGACTAGCCCCATTTCACTTTTGATTCCCAGAAGTACTTCAAGGCTCACCCCTAACCACCGGTCTCCTCATAACCACATTAATAAAATTTCCCCCAATAACACTACTCTTCATAACCTCACACTCACTAAACCCAACACTAATAACCATTATAGCAATCCTATCCGCAGCCCTAGGTGGGTGAATAGGATTAAACCAAACACAAACCCGAAAAATTATAGCCTTCTCATCCATCTCTCACCTAGGATGAATGGCTATTATTGTTATCTACATGCCTAAACTAACACTCCTAAACTTCTACATCTACGCCATATTAACCACAGCCGTATTCCTAACCCTTAATTATATAAAAGCATTAAAACTATCTACCATGATGACGTCATGAGCAAAATCACCACCGCTAGGCGCTATACTCCTACTTACACTACTCTCTTTAGCAGGCCTGCCCCCCCTGACCGGCTTCCTCCCCAAATGAGCCATCATCCAAGAACTAACAAAACAGGACATAGCTTCAGCTGCCACACTCATCTCCTTATTGTCCCTACTAGGAATGTTCTTCTACCTGCGCCTAGCATACTGCGCAACAATTACCCTTCCCCCTCACACCACAAACCACATAAAACAATGACATACTAACAAGCCGGTTAGCTCCACAATCGCCATCCTAACCACAATGTCCCTCACCCTACTCCCCATTTCCCCCATAATCACCCCCACCGTTTAAGAAACTTAGGATTACCCAAACCGAAGGCCTTCAAAGCCTTAAACAAGAGTTAAACCCTCTTAGTTTCTGCTAAGATCCGCAAGATGTTACCTTGCATCCCCTGAATGCAACTCAGATACTTTAATTAAGCTAGGACCTTCAAATATAACCCCTAGACAGATGGGCTTCGATCCCACGACTTTATAGTTAACAGCTATACGCCCAAGCCTACGGGCTTCTGCCTATTCAGACCCTGACGCATAATTAATGCGCATCGATGGGCTTGCAACCCACCATGAATTTCACTACAGAGCCGATAAGAAGAGGAATCAAACCTCTGTAAAAAGGACTACAGCCTAACGCTTATACACTCAGCCATCTTACCTGTGACTTTCATCAACCGATGATTATTCTCAACCAACCACAAAGACATTGGTACTTTATATCTAATTTTCGGCGCATGAGCTGGAATAGTAGGTACCGCCCTAAGCCTCCTAATTCGAGCTGAACTTGGTCAACCCGGAGCTCTCCTGGGAGATGATCAAATCTACAACGTAATCGTTACAGCCCATGCCTTCGTTATGATCTTCTTCATAGTAATACCCATCATAATCGGAGGATTCGGAAACTGACTCGTGCCACTAATAATCGGAGCCCCAGACATAGCATTCCCACGAATAAACAACATAAGCTTCTGACTCCTACCACCCTCCTTCCTCCTACTCATAGCCTCCTCAACAGTAGAAGCTGGAGTAGGAACTGGATGAACTGTATACCCCCCTCTAGCAGGCAACCTAGCCCACGCCGGAGCCTCCGTTGATCTAGCCATCTTCTCCCTACACCTAGCAGGCATTTCATCAATCCTAGGAGCTATTAACTTTATTACCACAGCAATCAACATAAAACCACCAGCCCTATCACAATACCAAACACCACTATTCGTATGATCCGTGCTGATTACCGCAGTTCTCCTCCTCCTATCACTTCCAGTACTCGCCGCTGGCATCACAATGTTACTCACCGACCGTAATCTAAACACTACATTTTTCGACCCAGCAGGCGGGGGAGATCCAGTACTATACCAACACCTATTCTGATTCTTCGGACATCCAGAAGTATACATCCTAATTCTGCCAGGATTTGGTATTATCTCCCACGTCGTAACCTACTACTCAGGGAAAAAAGAGCCTTTCGGTTACATAGGAATAGTATGAGCCATGCTATCCATTGGGTTCCTAGGATTCATCGTATGAGCCCACCACATATTCACAGTAGGAATAGACGTTGACACCCGAGCATACTTCACATCTGCCACTATAATCATCGCTATCCCCACCGGCATCAAAGTTTTCAGCTGACTAGCCACCCTACACGGAGGTACAATCAAGTGAGACCCCCCAATACTGTGAGCACTAGGATTTATCTTCCTTTTCACTATCGGAGGCCTAACAGGTATCATCCTAGCAAACTCCTCACTAGACATTGCTCTACACGATACTTATTACGTAGTTGCCCACTTCCACTATGTATTATCTATAGGAGCTGTATTTGCCATCCTAGCCGGATTTACCCACTGATTCCCACTATTTACCGGTTACACCCTTCATTCCACATGAGCAAAAATTCACTTTGGAGTAATATTTGTAGGCGTAAACTTAACCTTCTTCCCACAGCACTTCCTTGGCCTAGCCGGAATGCCACGACGATACTCAGACTACCCTGACGCCTATACACTATGAAACACCATCTCTTCAATCGGCTCACTAATCTCATTAACAGCCGTCATCATGCTAGTATTCATCATCTGAGAAGCCTTTGCATCTAAACGTAAAGCCTCACAGCCAGAACTAACAAGCACCAACATTGAGTGAATATACGGCTGCCCTCCGCCCTATCACACCTTCGAAGAACCAGCCTTTGTCCAAACCCAAGAAAGGAAGGAATCGAACCCCCATATGTTGGTTTCAAGCCAACCGCATATCCACTTATGCTTCTTTCTCATAAAGAGGTGTTAGTAAAACAATTACATAGCCTTGTCAAGACTAAATCACAGGTTAGACTCCTGTACACCTCTCAACATGGCCAACCGCTCACAACTAGGTTTCCAAGACGCTTCTTCACCCATCATAGAAGAACTAGTACAATTCCACGATCACGCCCTAATAGTAGCACTAGCTATTTGCAGTCTAGTCCTATACCTCCTAACCATCATACTTACAGAAAAACTTTCATCCAGCACGGTCGATGCACAAGAAATCGAACTAGTGTGAACAATCCTGCCTGCTATCGTCCTAATCATACTAGCTCTACCATCCCTACAAATCCTGTACATAATAGACGAAATCAACGAACCCGACCTCACCCTAAAAGCTATCGGTCACCAATGATACTGATCCTACGAATACACCGACTTCAAAGACCTTATATTCGACTCATATATAATCCCAACAGCAGACCTACCTCTAGGACACTTCCGCCTGCTAGAAGTAGACCATCGCGTAGTAGTCCCAATAGAATCCCCTGTACGGGTCATCGTTACCGCCGATGACGTCCTACACTCATGAGCAGTTCCAAGCCTAGGGGTCAAAACAGACGCAATTCCAGGACGTCTAAACCAAACCTCATTTGTCGCCAATCGACCTGGAGTGTTCTACGGACAATGCTCAGAAATCTGTGGAGCCAACCACAGCTTCATACCCATCGTAGTAGAATCTGCTCCCCTAGCCAACTTCGAAAGCTGATCCTCCCTCCTATCATCTCAATCATTAAGAAGCTATGAACCAGCGCTAGCCTTTTAAGCTAGAGAAAGAGGACGCACAAACCCTCCTTAATGATATGCCTCAGCTAAACCCAAGCCCATGATTCTTTATCATGATTACTTCATGACTAACCTATACCCTAATCATCCAACCTAAACTTCTATCATTTCTATCAACAAACCCTCCCTCAAATAAAACATCCACAACCCCCCGCACAACACCTTGAACCTGACCATGAACCTAAGCTTCTTCGACCAATTTTCAAGCCCATCCTTCCTAGGAATCCCATTGATCCTAATTGCAATAACATTCCCCGCCCTACTACTCCCATCACCAGGAAATCGATGAATCACTAGCCGTCTATCCACCCTCCAATTATGAATCATCAACCTAATCACAAAACAACTCATAATACCACTAGACAAAAAAGGTCACAAATGAGCCCTAATTCTAACATCACTAATAACATTCCTTCTATTAATCAACCTGCTAGGTCTACTACCCTACACATTCACCCCAACTACGCAACTATCCATAAACTTGGCCCTAGCATTCCCCCTATGACTGGCAACCCTACTAACCGGACTGCGCAATCAACCATCCATCTCCTTAGGCCATCTCCTCCCAGAAGGCACCCCAACCCTCCTTATTCCAGCGCTAATTATAATCGAAACTACAAGCCTACTAATCCGTCCCCTAGCCTTAGGGGTACGCCTAACTGCCAACCTAACAGCAGGTCACCTTCTCATCCAACTAACCTCTACAGCTACAACCACCCTATTTCCTACCATACCAGCAGTGTCCTTACTAACTCTAGCAGTACTATTCCTACTAACAATCCTAGAAGTGGCAGTAGCAATGATCCAAGCATACGTTTTCGTATTACTATTAAGCCTGTATCTTCAAGAAAACATCTAAACACTAAATGGCTCACCAAGCTCATTCCTACCACATAGTAGACCCCAGCCCCTGACCAATCCTAGGGGCAGCCTCCGCCCTACTAACAACCTCCGGCCTAACCATATGATTCCACTCTAACTCCCCACAACTACTAATCATCGGCCTCCTATCCACCCTACTAGTCATATTCCAATGATGACGAGACATTATCCGAGAAAGCACATTCCAGGGCCACCACACCCCCACAGTACAAAAAGGCCTACGATATGGTATAGTCCTATTCATCACATCAGAAGCCTTCTTCTTCTTAGGGTTCTTCTGAGCATTCTTCCACTCTAGCCTAGCCCCAACCCCAGAACTAGGAGGACAATGACCACCCGTAGGCATTCAACCCCTCAACCCAATAGACGTTCCCCTCCTAAACACAGCCATCCTACTAGCCTCAGGGGTAACCGTCACATGAGCCCACCATAGCATCACAGAAGCTAACCGAAAACAAGCAATTCAGGCCCTAACCCTAACAGTGCTACTAGGATTCTACTTCACAGCCCTGCAAGCTATGGAATACTACGAAGCCCCCTTCTCCATCGCCGACGGAGTATACGGTTCAACCTTCTTCGTGTCCACAGGTTTCCACGGCCTCCACGTAATTATTGGCTCCACATTCCTCCTAGTATGCCTCCTTCGCCTAATCAAATACCACTTTACATCCAACCACCACTTTGGATTTGAAGCAGCAGCATGATACTGGCATTTCGTAGACGTCGTATGACTCTTCCTCTACGTATCTATCTACTGATGAGGATCTTACTCTTCTAGTATAGCTATTACAATCGACTTCCAATCCTTAAAGTCTGGTTTAAACCCAGAGAAGAGTAATAAACATAATCCTTTTCATAATCATCGCATCAATGACCCTAAGCCTAGCCCTAACCGCCCTTAACTTCTGAATCGCCCAAATAAACCCAGACCCAGAGAAACTTTCCCCATACGAATGTGGCTTTGACCCTCTAGGATCCGCCCGCCTACCATTCTCAATCCGGTTCTTCTTAGTAGCAATTCTCTTCCTACTATTTGACCTAGAAATTGCTCTGCTGCTTCCCCTACCATGAGCCACACAACTGCCCTCCCCTCTACTGACCCTTACATGGGCCTCTACACTCATTCTCCTATTAACCCTAGGACTGATCTACGAGTGAATGCAAGGCGGCCTAGAATGAGCAGAATAGCAGAAAGTTAGTCTAACAAAGACAGTTGATTTCGACTCAACAGATTATAGCACACACCCTATAACTTTCTTTATGTCCCTCCTCCATCTAAGCTTCTACTCAACCTTCACCCTAACTAGCCTAGGACTAGCTTTCCACCGTACCCACTTAATCTCAGCCCTACTATGTTTGGAAGGCATAATACTATCTATGTACGTCGCCCTAGCCATATGACCAATTCACACCCAAACACCATCTGCCACCCTCCTACCAATCATGATACTAACATTCTCAGCATGCGAGGCGGGTACAGGACTAGCCCTGCTAGTAGCCTCCACCCGAACTCACGGCTCCGACCACCTACACAACTTCAACCTACTACAATGCTAAAAATCATAATCCCAACAATAATGCTAATCCCACTTACCCTCCTATCCCCATGCAAAAACATATGAACAAACGTCACAACACACAGCCTACTAATTGCCACTATCAGCCTTCAGTGATTCACCCCCACATACTACCCAAACAAGACCCTAACCCACTGAACCGCCGTCGACCAAATCTCCTCCCCCCTGCTGGTCCTCTCATGCTGACTACTACCACTAATAATTATAGCAAGCCAAAACCACCTAGAAAAAGAACCATCTATCCGCAAACGAATCTTCGTGCTAACAATCACAGCAGCTCAGCCATTCATCCTCCTAGCCTTCTCATCCTCAGAACTAATACTATTCTACATCGCATTCGAAGCCACCCTAATCCCCACTCTAATCCTAATCACACGATGAGGAAGCCAACCAGAACGACTAAGTGCCGGAGTTTATCTCCTATTCTACACCCTAGCGAGCTCACTCCCACTAATAATTGCGATCCTTCACCTACAAAACCAAATCGGCACACTATACCTGCCTATAATCAAACTGTCCCACCCAACCATAACCGCCTCATGAACTGGACTAGTGGCCAGCCTAGCCCTACTAATTGCCTTCATAGTAAAAGCCCCTCTATATGGCCTTCATCTATGACTGCCCAAAGCCCACGTAGAAGCCCCAATTGCCGGCTCCATGCTTCTTGCCGCCCTCATACTAAAACTAGGAGGATACGGCATCATACGAATAACCATCCTAGTGAGCCCATCACTAAACAACCTCCACTACCCATTCATCACCCTAGCCCTATGAGGCGCTCTAATAACCAGCGCCATCTGCCTTCGACAAATTGACCTAAAATCATTAATCGCTTACTCATCAGTCAGCCACATAGGACTAGTAGTAGCCGCAACCATAATCCAAACCCAATGAGCATTCTCAGGAGCAATAATCCTAATAGTTGCCCACGGACTAACCTCATCAATACTATTCTGCCTAGCCAACACTAACTACGAGCGAACTCACAGCCGAATCCTCCTCCTGACTCGAGGTATACAATCTCTCCTGCCCCTTATAGCCATCTGATGACTGTTAGCCAACCTAACAAACATAGCACTACCACCCACAATTAACCTTATAGCAGAACTAACCATCATAATCGCCCTATTCAACTGATCCGCAGTCACAATCGTACTAACAGGCACCGCAATCCTACTAACCGCCTCATACACCCTATATATGCTCACAATCACACAACGAGGACCAATCCCACCACACATCACCTCCATCCAAAACTCCTCTACACGAGAACATCTACTCATGACCCTTCACTTAATCCCAATGCTCCTACTAATCCTAAAGCCTGAGCTAATCTCCGGCACACCCATATGCAAGTATAGTTTAAACCAAAACATTAGACCGTGATTCTAAAAATAGAAGTTAAACCCTTTTTACTTGCCGAGGGGAGGTTTAACCAGCAAGAACTGCTAACTCTTGCATCTGAGTATAAAACCTCAGCCCCCTTACTTTCAAAGGATAACAGCAATCCAATGGTCTTAGGAGCCACTCATCTTGGTGCAAATCCAAGTGAAAGTAATGGACCTGCCACTAGTCCTAAATACATTTATACTCCTAACCCTAACCACTCTGCTCACCCCCCTTATCACACCCATACTATCCAGTAACCTGAAAAACTCTCCTACCAACATTACAAACACCGTTAAAATCGCATTCCTCATCAGCCTGATCCCCATAACCATCCACATCCATTCAGGGACAGAAAGCCTGACCTCCCTATGAGAATGAAAATTCATCATAAACTTTAAAATCCCAATCAGCCTAAAAATAGACTTCTACTCCCTGACATTCTTCCCAATCGCCCTATTCGTATCATGATCCATTCTGCAATTCGCAACCTGATACATAGCCTCTGACCCATACATCACAAAATTCTTCACTCACCTCCTACTCTTCTTAATAGCAATACTCATCCTAATCATCGCCAATAACTTGTTCATTCTATTCATCGGTTGAGAAGGAGTAGGAATCATATCCTTCCTACTAATCAGCTGATGATACGGACGAGCAGAAGCTAACACTGCCGCCCTACAAGCCGTGCTTTACAACCGAGTAGGAGACATCGGCCTAATCCTATGTATAGCATGAATAGCCCTCACAATAAACACTTGAGAAATTCAACAATTCTACTCACCCACTGAAACGCCCACACTACCCCTAATAGGGCTAATCCTAGCCGCTACAGGAAAATCTGCCCAATTCGGTCTACACCCATGATTACCAGCCGCCATAGAGGGCCCCACCCCCGTGTCCGCCCTACTACACTCAAGCACAATAGTAGTAGCAGGAATTTTCCTACTTATTCGAACCAACCCCATATTCAGCAACAATCAAACCGCCCTCACCCTATGCCTATGCCTAGGTGCCCTATCCACAATGTTCGCAGCCACATGCGCACTCACCCAAAACGATATCAAAAAAATCATCGCCTTCTCAACCTCAAGCCAACTAGGACTGATAATAGTCACAATCGGCCTGAACCTTCCCCAACTAGCCTTCCTCCACATTTCAACACATGCATTCTTTAAAGCCATGCTATTCCTATGCTCAGGGTCTATCATCCACAGCCTCAACGGAGAACAGGACATTCGAAAAATAGGAGGACTACAAAAAATACTCCCAACAACCACTGCCTGCCTCACTATCGGAAACTTAGCCCTCATGGGAACCCCATTCCTAGCAGGATTCTACTCTAAAGATCAAATCATCGAAAGCCTAAGTACCTCCTACTTAAACGCATGAGCCCTCATCCTCACACTACTAGCCACATCATTCACCGCAGTATATACCATTCGAATGACAATACTCGTACAAACAGGTTACACACGAATTCCTGCATTAACCCCAGTAAACGAAAACAACCCAGCAGTTACTTCACCAATCACTCGACTAGCTCTAGGCAGCATCACAGCCGGATTCCTAATTACCTCATACATCCTACCTGAAAAAACCCCACCAATAACCATACCCACATCAATTAAACTTACTGCCCTCCTAGTAACAGCCCTAGGAATCTACTTAGCACTAGAAGTGTCAAGCATAGCCCAGACACTAATCTCCCCTAAACGAAACACCTTCTCTAACTTCTCCATCTCCTTAGGATACTTCAACCCACTAGTACATCGCCTCAGCACAATAAACCTGCTCGGCGGCGGACAAAAAATTGCCTCACATCTAGTAGATTACTCCTGATACAAACTATTAGGCCCCGAAGGCCTAGCCAACCTACAACTAACCACAACCAAAACCATCACCACCCTACACCAAGGCCTGATCAAAGCATACCTAGGCTCCTTCGCACTATCCATCCTCATTATAATTGTATCCTCACACAGAAAATAATGGCCCCCAACCTTCGTAAAAACCACCCATTAATAAAAACCATCAACGACGCTCTAATCGACCTACCAACTCCATCAAACATCTCAGCTTGATGGAACTTCGGATCCCTCCTAGGCATCTGCCTGATAACACAAATCATCACAGGCCTACTCCTAGCCATGCACTATACAGCAGACACCAGCCTGGCCTTTAACTCTGTAGCCCACATATGCCGTAACGTCCAATTTGGCTGACTAATCCGTAACCTACACGCAAACGGAGCCTCTCTATTTTTCATCTGCATTTATATACACATCGGCCGAGGATTCTACTATGGATCATATCTAAACAAAGAAACATGAAACATTGGAGTAATCCTACTTCTAGCCCTCATGGCAACTGCTTTCGTAGGCTACGTCCTACCATGAGGACAAATGTCCTTCTGAGGAGCCACCGTAATCACAAACCTATTCTCCGCTATCCCATACGTAGGACAAACCCTAGTAGAATGAGCCTGAGGAGGATTCTCAGTAGACAATCCAACTCTAACCCGATTCTTTGCCCTGCACTTCCTCCTCCCATTCGTAATTGCAGGCCTAACACTAGTCCACCTAACTCTTCTACACGAAACAGGGTCAAACAACCCCCTGGGAATCCCCTCAGACTGTGACAAAATCCCATTCCACCCATACTACTCAATCAAAGACATCCTAGGATTCGCACTAATACTTGTAGTCCTCGTCAGCCTAGCTCTATTCTCCCCAAACCTCCTAGGAGACCCAGAAAACTTTACACCAGCCAACCCTTTAGCTACTCCCCCTCATATCAAACCTGAGTGATACTTCCTATTCGCATACGCCATCCTACGATCTATCCCAAACAAACTAGGAGGAGTCCTAGCTCTAGCCGCCTCCGTCCTAGTACTCTTCCTAGTCCCACTACTACACAAATCTAAACAACGCTCAATAACCTTCCGACCCATCTCACAAATCCTATTCTGAGCCCTAGTCGCTAACCTCCTTATCCTAACCTGAGTGGGAAGCCAACCAGTAGAACACCCATTCATCATCATCGGCCAACTAGCGTCACTCAGCTACTTCACAATCATTCTAGTCCTATTCCCTATCGCATCCATCCTAGAAAACAAGCTACTAAAAATCTAGCCCACTCCTACCAAACTCTAATAGTTTATAAAAACATTGGTCTTGTAAGCCAAAGATTGAAGATTACACCCCTTCTTAGAGTTCCCCCTCAGAAAGAAAGGAATCAAACCCTCATCACCAACTCCCAAAGCTGGCATTTTTAATTAAACTACTTTCTGATCACCCTAAACAGCCCGAATAGCCCCACGTGACAATCCCCGTACAAGCTCTAAGACCACAAAAAGGGTCAACAGCAGCCCCCACCCCCCAATTAAAAACAGCCCCGCCCCCCACGAGTAAAATACAGCCACTCCACAAAAATCAGACCGCGCAGACAATAAACCACCCCCATTCACCGTCCCCGCCCCCAGAGAGTAGTCAGACAATCCTAACCCAGCCACCCCCACTGCAACAATCACCCCCATACCAAGACCATACCCTACCACCCCTCAATCAAATCAAGCCTCCGGGTACGGATCTGCTGCAAGCGACACCGAATATACAAAAACCACCAACATTCCCCCCAAGTATACCATCACCAGCACCAAAGAAACAAAAGAAACCCCTAAGCTGACCAACCACCCGCAACCAGCAATAGACCCTAAAACCAAACCCACAACTCCATAGTAAGGAGAGGGGTTAGAAGCAACCGCCAACCCCCCTAACACAAAACAGAGCCCTATAAAAATGACAAAATTCATCATAAATTCCTGCCCAGCTTTTATCTAGGAATAATGGCCTGAAAAGCCATTGTTATTAACACTTTAACTACAGGAACCCCCCCCCTTCCCCCCCCGCAGATTTGCACTCGGGTTATGTATTTCTTTGCATGCTATTATTCTCCACATTATACATTAGTGTAATGTAGGATATTCCACATTAATAGTAATGTCATTTCCAACGTAACTCATATATTTAATCCCATAATTATTCATCCGGACCATAACCCCTCCAGCGACATCCTTGCTTCAGGTACAACTAACCCAGGTAATCCTACCTCGTAACTCCAACAAGCGTCACCCGAGGTCGATACTGCTCATATTACATACCTCCCCCACGTATACGAGGAATGTCCCAGGACCCTTATGCATTCCCGAAACCATCTCGTCCGCCCACCTCCTAGGATATATGTCTTTCCTACAGCCTTCAAGCACTCCCAAGCCAGAGAACCAGGTTATCTATTGGTCGTGTATCTCACGAGAACCGAGCTACTCAACGTCGGATGTGCCCTATTCCTTGGCTTCAAGGGCATAACTTCCCCCTACACCCTAGCCCAACTTGCTCTTTTGCGCCTCTGGTTCCTATTTCAGGTCCATAACTTGCCTTTACCTTTCTCCTTGCTCTTCACAGATACAAATGGTCGGTTGGATTCTCCCCCTTGGACCTCGTGATCGCGGCATACCGACCCTTTTTACGCTTCTCTTCTTTTTTAGGGGTCTCTTCAATAAGCCCTTCAAAGTGCGTAGCAGGAGTTATCTTCCTCTTGACATGTCCATCACATGACCGGCGAGCGGCTGGATTGCCCGTAATGTCCCTAGTGTCATGGTTTAATGGATAAGGTCGGCTCAAACTTGACACTGATGCACTTTAACCCCATTCATGAAACCCGCGCTATCTACCTATTAAGTAGCTGTTAGTGTAATGGTTGGTAGGCATATCTAATTTTTAAGCACTTACTAGGGATTTACTCCTAAACCCCAAATTTTCATGTCATTTTGTATCGTTTATTTTTATATTGATTATTTTACGTTAAATTAACTAAATTATTAACTATAAATCCCTACATTTGACAAACCATTCAAAACTAATCAATTGTCAACAAACATTCCTCCAATTTACTCCCAAACAAACCATTAATGTCCATACACAATGATAACGAACTTTAATCATTAAATCATTATAACACCTTCAACCCACACCCTCAGAAAGAAAGGAATCAAACCCTCATCACCAACTCCCAAAGCTGGCATTTTTAATTAAACTACTTTCTGATCACCCTAAACAGCCCGAATAGCCCCACGTGACAATCCCCGTACAAGCTCTAAGACCACAAAAAGGGTCAACAGCAGCCCCCACCCCCCAATTAAAAACAGCCCCGCCCCCCACGAGTAAAATACAGCCACTCCACAAAAATCAGACCGCGCAGACAATAAACCACCCCCATTCACCGTCCCCGCCCCCAGAGAGTAGTCAGACAATCCTAACCCAGCCACCCCCACTGCAACAATCACCCCCATACCAAGACCATACCCTACCACCCCTCAATCAAATCAAGCCTCCGGGTACGGATCTGCTGCAAGCGACACCGAATATACAAAAACCACCAACATTCCCCCCAAGTATACCATCACCAGCACCAAAGAAACAAAAGAAACCCCTAAGCTGACCAACCACCCGCAACCAGCAATAGACCCTAAAACCAAACCCACAACTCCATAGTAAGGAGAGGGGTTAGAAGCAACCGCCAACCCCCCTAACACAAAACAGAGCCCTATAAAAATGACAAAATTCATCATAAATTCCTGCCCAGCTTTTATCTAGGAATAATGGCCTGAAAAGCCATTGTTATTAACACTTTAACTACAGGAACCCCCCCCCCCTTCCCCCCCCGCAGATTTGCACTCGGGTTATGTATTTCTTTGCATGCTATTATTCTCCACATTATACATTAGTGTAATGTAGGATATTCCACATTAATAGTAATGTCATTTCCAACGTAACTCATATATTTAATCCCATAATTATTCATCCGGACCATAACCCCTCCAGCGACATCCTTGCTTCAGGTACAACTAACCCAGGTAATCCTACCTCGTAACTCCAACAAGCGTCACCCGAGGTCGATACTGCTCATATTACATACCTCCCCCACGTATACGAGGAATGTCCCAGGACCCTTATGCATTCCCGAAACCATCTCGTCCGCCCACCTCCTAGGATATATGTCTTTCCTACAGCCTTCAAGCACTCCCAAGCCAGAGAACCAGGTTATCTATTGGTCGTGTATCTCACGAGAACCGAGCTACTCAACGTCGGATGTGCCCTATTCCTTGGCTTCAAGGGCATAACTTCCCCCTACACCCTAGCCCAACTTGCTCTTTTGCGCCTCTGGTTCCTATTTCAGGTCCATAACTTGCCTTTACCTTTCTCCTTGCTCTTCACAGATACAAATGGTCGGTTGGATTCTCCCCCTTGGACCTCGTGATCGCGGCATACCGACCCTTTTTACGCTTCTCTTCTTTTTTAGGGGTCTCTTCAATAAGCCCTTCAAAGTGCGTAGCAGGAGTTATCTTCCTCTTGACATGTCCATCACATGACCGGCGAGCGGCTGGATTGCCCGTAATGTCCCTAGTGTCATGGTTTAATGGATAAGGTCGGCTCAAACTTGACACTGATGCACTTTAACCCCATTCATGAAACCCGCGCTATCTACCTATTAAGTAGCTGTTAGTGTAATGGTTGGTAGGCATATCTAATTTTTAAGCACTTACTAGGGATTTACTCCTAAACCCCAAATTTTCATGTCATTTTGTATCGTTTATTTTTATATTGATTATTTTACGTTAAATTAACTAAATTATTAACTATAAATCCCTACATTTGACAAACCATTCAAAACTAATCAATTGTCAACAAACATTCCTCCAATTTACTCCCAAACAAACCATTAATGTCCATACACAATGATAACGAACTTTAATCATTAAATCATTATAACACTGTCCTACTCACACCACCATACAACTTAATATCCCAACCCATTCACAAACACTACATTAAAAATCAAGGATAAAAATAAACAAAACCAACAAAAAAACACAACCCAAGCCACCAT